TTTATGTGGTGCAGCAAGCCCGCATTAGTTTGGATCACAAGTTGAAACCGTATAAAGAGGTTATTTTGATTATACTTATTATAATCAAAATGATAATTCGAATTTGGTACTTCTATATAAAAAGGTTTATAGAATTGATTTTCAAGTATTTTCTTAATATAGAAGCTTGGAAAATATTTCTCGGTTGGAAGTACCTTTTACTGGTTTGGAGGCTATTTGAAAAATCGATATTCAACCTATCTATGTGGGTGGCGATCTCCCAGTATCTTTCGAAAAAAGAAAATTGGGTAGAAATACTCATAATTTGTAATTTGTGTCGATCGAATTATCCAACTATATCTATATCTGGATAAGCATTATTCGATCGAGTATAAGTACGTGCTCTGTTTTGGAGGTGTAATAATGATGAAGTGGTTTAATCTGCTAAGTCCTTGGTATTACCCACAACCGCAGAACGTGACTTATGTTTCGAACAAAACGACAGATAGAGCCGGCAACACTACCCTCGAGGTCATACACTATGACCAAAGGGGGAACATGACTGTGGAATTGGAAAAATACGACCGAAGGGGGAACAGGATCCTATATGATAGGAAAAGAAAAAAAAACCAAACCTTGGTGGAAACGAATTTTTTAATTCGTTCAAAAACTAGCTACGTGTGCACTGCACGTAGCTAGTGTCAATACAGCACTAGTCCTTTTTTTTTTTCACTTTGATTTCTTTTTGATTTTGTCTAGCGTAGACTGTCTCTTGGCCCGTAGGTCCTGACACAAGGTTAGAATTCTAGCTCTTCCAGAGTGGTATCTCACTGACGGCTTGGCCCCCCGGAAGGGGGCCTTCTTCGCCCTCCACCTAAGCTGCGCAGGAAAGGCCTAAAGCCAATCCCAGGGAACAGTAAAGCTTCATAGGGTCTTTCTGTCCAGGTGCTTGTCAACGTTCATTTTATATTGACAATAGTGTATTGAATAAATAGAATTTCATTATGGTAATTTTCAATTAAGTCAATCTATTTCTCTCCGAATTCTAATTCTAGATGGGGTTTGCAATCTCTTTATTTTTATTATGATTCATCTATACACTCGGGTTGCTAACTCAACGGTAGAGTACTCGGCTTTTAAGTGCGACTAGAATCTTTTACACATTTGGATGAAGCAACGAATTCATCCATACCATTGGTAGAGTTTGTAAGACCACGACTGATCCTGAAAGAGAAGAGAACGAATGGAAAAAACAGCATGTCGTATTAACGAATTAAGGAAGAACTCTAAGAGCACTTCATTCTTAATCCTTACCGGATCAATACAAAGTATTCTTTGAATTCTTATATTTATTATATTTCAATATGGGTCGAGTGAATAAATGGATAGAGCCGCAAGGATCCAATTATAGAATATAGAAAACAAAAAGCAACGAGCTTCTCTTCTTAATTCGAATGATTTCCCGATCTAATTAGACGTTAGAAATATATTAGTACCTGATTCGGGAAAAGGTTCTCCCATAACCATAAAAATAAGTGGATTCTCCATTTCTTTATTTCTTTTTTTTTTGAATCCTAATTATTAACTATCTCCACTCTTATTGAGTGGAGACGAATGTGTAGAAGAAACGGTATATTGATAAATAGAAGATAAATAGAATCAATTCTAAAATCAAAAGAGCGATCGGGTTGCAAAAATAAAGGATTTCTTATTATTTCAATATCCTAATTAAAGATTAAAGAACACAAACCTATTGGTTGGATGAAAAAAAAAGAGAATCCCTTGATAAGCTTATCTATCTTCAGGGTAGATATCATTTTCTGACTATCTACCTTGTTTTGACTGTATCGCACTATGTATCATTTGATAGTCCAAGAAACCCTCGGTCTTTGGTTCAAATCTCATTTTCAATGGAAGAATTACAAGGATATTTCCAAATAGATAGATCTCGACGACAAGACTTCTTATATCCACTTCTATTTCAGGAGTCTATTTATGCGCTTGCTCATGATCATGGTTTAAATAGATCGATTCTTTCTGAACCTCTCGAAAATTTAGGTTATGACAATAAATCCAGTTCACTAATTTCAAAACGTTTAATTACTCGAATGTATCAACAGAAGCATTTGATTCTCTTTGATAATGATTTTAACCAAAATACATTTCGTGATCAGAATCAGAAGAAGCATTTTTATTCTAAAATGATATCAGAGGGTTTTTCACTCATTGTGGAAATTCCATTCCCTCTGCGATTAGTACCTTCCCTAGAAGTGAAAGAAATAGCAAAATCTCATAATTTACGATCAATTCATTCAACATTTCCCTTTTTAGAGGATAAATTATCACATTTAAATAATGCCTTAGATATACTAATACCCTACCCCATCCATTTGGAACTCTTGATTCAAACCCTTCGCTATTGGATACAGGATACCCCCGCTTTGCATTTATTACGATTCTTTCTCTACGAGTCTCAGAATTCGAATAATCTGATTACTCAAAAAAAAATCGATATTTCGCA